GAAAAGAGCAAGAAAATACTTTGGATACAGACTCATGAAAGTCTATAAATGCGCAGGCATTCAATCAATATTAGATTGAATGGGTAATTGGCTTTTTTAGAAAAAAGTGCAAAAAGAAAGACTTTTTGCACTAACCTCGAGCCAAGAATGAAATAGGCTATCCCCCGATTGGTTCAAGAGTGACAATCGGGAGTATAGTCAAAATTAAATCAAATTAGGAAAGACAGGGATGAATGATTTCTCTTCATTCCACATTGTTTATGTCTTTTACTTATCAAGATCAACAAACGAAACAATAGATTTTCGTTTCTATGGGTTCAATTAATAACATTCCCGTACTACTTCCAAGAATGGCAAGGCCTATTTTGTGTAGGCTTAATGGTTCCCATTTCTACTATAAAAATCATATAAAAACTTGTTTGAAGTGTATTTAGTGTATTGATTTATGAATAGTCTTGGGTCAGAATCCTTTTTGACTGTTCACTATTGATCCACTATTATTAGTGAACAATAATGGACTAATTCCTTCATATTTATCGAGATAGGGGACATCATTCACATGGATATAGTAAGTCTTGCTTGGGCTGCTTTAATGGTAGTCTTTACATTTTCCCTTTCACTCGTAGTGTGGGGACGAAGTGGACTCTAAGTACTACTAATTAAGTTGATGAATCAAACTTTATCAATTGTTTTCTAGATAGCTCTGTAAAGCGCTTTAAATTATTACATTTTTTTATTTAATTCAAAGTTCCATTGTATTCTGGTCTGGTATAGTAATGTACTATATGAATAATACCCTTTTTTCAATCAAACAGATATTTCAACAATTCTCCTGCTCGTATTCCGAAAGTAAAGGGGAGACAGAAAGAGATTCCAACCGAATTCTTCCTAAACTGATAAACCAACCAAATTTTACCACATATATCGACAATGAGTAAGAGGGGATTCCCTTTTATTTGTTTCCTTTCGTTTTCAAAGATAAAGTAGTACTTTTTTGAAATGACATAGATACGCACTTTCGATGTTCAAGCATTTTTACAACTCCTTTTCGAAATCCGAATAAGTTCCGTTCCCATAGAACTCCTTGAATTATTGGTCAGTGGTGTAATCAATTACTTCTTCATAATGTCAAAAAACAACTAGGTTTTATATATACCCATATTGCTTTTTACTTCATGTATTTTAGTCTTTCGATGTATGTCAGGATTTATAGTTCATATTTGAACTAAAAAAAACCTAAGAAACCTTGGAATTAGCATGGTAAGACTAAGAGGGGAGTTGTCTTTTGCTTTTTTTAGCTTGATTGGAATCAATACAAATCAAATGGATGAAACAAAGAATTAGAATAGGGTAATATTAAGATTACATATACCTAATTCATATCACATATATGATATATGAAGATCAATCAATATTTTGATTGATCTATATTAATCGATAGAATCCGACTTTCTATACTTCACTAAGACTAAAAAAGTAACTAGTATGGTAGAAAGATGAATATATTTCTTTCTACCATACTATCAGATCTCATAGAATACTGCTGATTGTCGTTCGCTCATTTCATTAAGAATCAAAAGGCAAAGCTTTTTTTTATTCATTTTGTATTTATTCAATCATTAATAAGAACTAAGAAGCCAAGTTTCATTCAAATTAATTATTTTGATTTTGACTTATGGTTTTTACATATATGATAAGTAAAAAGGCAGTAGGAACTAGAATGAACAGTGCAGTAGCAATAAATGCAAGAATATTTACTTCCATAATATCATTATTTCGTTTTTTTTTTACTTCGCAATAACTCGGGATTTAATCCCCTAGAGATGAGGAATCACTCTTTCGCCGGTAAATTCAATTCAATGAGATGAATTACATTGCGATGATATTGAATCAGATCAATATCATGAATAAGAATATCTGAGCTATCACATGGATTAATTGTCAAGAATTGAATAGTATAACATAGAAGGGTCCTTTATCCATACTGAATAAAAAATTGGATTAATAATCCAATCAATAATTTTTTATTTCTTATCCGTTTTTCTCTTCTTGACTTTATATACCAAAAATATACCATAATATACTAGAATATATCACCTTTTTTTTACAATTATCCGATCAAGCATTTTGTGCCCATTTGCCCACTTTTTTGATTACCAACCCATCGACGTGAAATGAAAAAAGGACGGAGTTAAGCTCTAAATTCCTTTTTGAATGTTAATAATCTAGTTTTCTTGACAACCAAAGAAGTGTGAGAAAGGTTAATCTTGGTATAAAAGATCTAATATTCCATACAATTCACTATTTTTTTTGTTGTTTCTTTGGACCCGAAGGAAAAAAAAGATTCATTCCCTTGCTCGGTGGGAAGAGATTCTTTTTAGTAATTAAGATTCCACACAATTGGAACCAAAAAATAGGTTTAACCTGAATGGGTTCTATCAGGGTAACTATGTTTAATTTATTTTATAATGTTAGTACAAAAAATGCTCTTAGTAAAAAAATAAACATATAGTATTGTTATACATTACAAGGATGAGGAGCAATCAAAAAAATACAGTAGATACTCTACTGGAATTCTGAATATGCTGCCCCCAATAATTGTACTAATTCACATATGGCTCTCTCCCACCAATTGTTACTATTTGAAATAGAACGGATTTTTTTGATGGTAAATGCTAAAAAATAACTAAAGATCACTTTTTGGGGGAATGAAATTATGTTCCCCGTACCCTTTTATCCGAATAAAGAAGGGGTGGATTGAGTATATATTGGATACGTCGGGACTGACGGGGCTCGAACCCGCAGCTTCCGCCTTGACAGGGCGGTGCTCTTACCAATTGAACTACAATCCCCCTAAAAAGTATATCCATATTATTTTTATTTCATTCAACATCTATTTTGAATTACTGCGTTGTAACAGAGATTCGCAGATATATTGATAGTTCCGTGAATGCTTAGTGAAAACAACACGGATTACTAATAACCCATGTTGTTATTCTCAAATCGATTGAGAATCCATTTTTTCAAAGAAAAAAGAGAAAATAAAAAAATGTAAGTAGGGATATATTAGAAAGTTTTCTTTTTTTCCTGCTAATTCGTTATTTCTGGAAAACAAATAGGTTCTATCCATTCATGGTGGATCAGCGCATTTTTGGGCCGAGCTGGATTTGAACCAGCGTAGACATATTGCCAACGAATTTACAGTCCGTCCCCATTAACCGCTCGGGCATCGACCCAGGAACAATCACTTCTAAGGTTATTTAGAATCCATGATCAACCTCCTTTCATAGTACCCTACCCCCAGGGGAAGTCGAATCCCCGCTGCCTCCTTGAAAGAGAGATGTCCTGAACCACTAGACGATGGGGGCATGTTTTCCTGACCGACCCATACTATGTTCATAATATGACTAGTTTTTCGAAATTGTCAATATAATAGAATAATATGACTAGATCTGACGGATCCTTCTGTCGTTCATGATTCCATATAATTTATTGATTCCTCGTTTCTAGTCATGAATCCTTCATTCAAATCGACATTCTATATTTATCTATATAGATTGATTCTATATAAATTGGAAAAATTGCGAATTGATTCTAGAAATCTAGAAAGTGAAATTCTTTTTATTAGATTAGATATTATCTATAAAAAGAAAAGAATCTCTAAATAAAAAACAAAAGAATATGAAGTCTAAGATACTCGCATGGAGTAATTTGTCTTTCAGAAAAGGTTTTCACTTCATTTCTTCCACTCTTCATTCATTGATTTACCTTTGTTAAGATGATATATACCTATCTATATCTCCCCACTAAACTAGGAAATCAAAAAAAGAGAAATGGAAATCCGGAATAAAAAAATAATCTACAAATTTTTACCTAATAAATTTAGTTCAGGAGACAGGTAGAATCTCTTGATCATATGATTCGATGAAAGATCTTGGATCTATGCCTAAATCGAATTGGGAAGTACATGTATCAAGTGAATGAGGTTCAGATGGGGGAAATTCAATAAAAGTAATTAGGGTCATTGTGAAATTGAAACAATTTATTGCATTGATATCAATAAGCCTTTTCTTTTTAACTATACTAGGTAAAGAAAAACGGAATAGTCCACAACCCGCTATGAGTCTATTGCATATACTTATGTATAGAATATATGTACATATATCTAGTTTATCCATATAGTAACTCAGTCAGGAATTTAATAAAAAGGGCCCTTTTAACTCAGTGGTAGAGTAACGCCATGGTAAGGCGTAAGTCATCGGTTCAAATCCGATAGGGGGCTTTCGTGTTTTTCATAACCCTCCTGTCTTAGTATTGATATTTGGAGAATACAGATATTCCTTCTATTAATATTTAATATTTAGGAATACTAATAATATAATAAAAAAAACAACCGTATAATGTGATCCTAATAAGTTATTATTCTTATGAGTTCGAATAATTAGAGTTAGAAATTTTGAACGTTTGTTTATTAGATTTTTTATTATAATATATTTTTTATAATGAAGAATAAAAAGTTGTCTCTTGAATTACCATATATTCCTATTTTACATTATTTTAATCAAATCGAGTTCTAAATCAACAAAAGAAAAAGTAAGTGGACCTGACCCATTGAATCGGGGCTATATCCACTATTCTGATATTCAAACTAGATAGAGCTAAAATTTGAATAGTGGGTCTTTTTTTTTTACTCCGCAAGAATTTGTCGATATTTCCGATTTAATCTTCTTGTTCCTAGATGTTCCATAGGAATCAATTGCTATTCCGGTCTTCTACAGATAAAACAAGTCATAATATAAGAACCATAACAAGATCCATTTCTATTTAGAGTCGAAAAGATTTTTATCTTCGAAACCCGTTAGGTAGAAGGGCAATAGGCGAGAAATCAAATAAGATCGAATCCGCGAATGCCCTGAAAATGCTATGAGGTGTTCGAAAATGGTTGAAGTAGTTGAATAGGAGGATCGCTATGACTATAGCCCTTGGTAAATTTACCAAAG